CATTTGCGGGTAAAAGAGTAATTGAACAAACATTGAATACGACAGTACCCGAGGGTTCACAAACATCTGAGTATTTATTCGAAAAAGGTTTATTCGACCCAATAGTACCACGTAATCTTTTAAAAGGTGTTCTGAGTGAGTTATTTCAACTCCACGGTTTCTTTCCTTTGAATCACAGTTCCAAAAATTAAAGTATAGCACTAGATTCGCTTATTTCATTTGTAGCGCAAATATTTAATTCATCGTAATCGTAATTAAAAGAAACAATATATATATTGTTTTCCTTGTTGACATAAGTTCTCCTTGTGGATAGACAGAGGTTTCGGATAATTCTATTTTTTCTTTTGTTTTTTATTTTATTTATAATTATTTATTTAATATATTAATATATTAAAATAAAAATAATATTATTTACAATATAATAATAACTTGATATTACTTATGATAGATATATCCTAAATAAGCATAAGAGGATATCTTTTTAATAGATAGAAATAGTATAGAAATAGTAAATCGAGGCATCTATTCTATGACAGATTTCAACTTACCCTCCATTTTTGTACCTTTAGTGGGCCTAGTATTTCCGGCAATTGCAATGGTTTCTTTATTTCTTCATGTCCAAAAAAATAAGATTGTCTAGACCCAATGGTAATGAATCTTATCAAGTGATTTCAACACTGTATGATAATACGGATATTTATTTCGTGTAATATGGTATGATATGTGGCTTTTGCCAAACACACAAGTGAAAGAACTTTTATGCGGATATATAATATCTGTATAAATACGTGTATATGTGGATATAGCTGATTCAAAATGAATTAACGAATATAAAAAATGGAAAGTCAATGTATCTAACTAATTACTCCCGATGTTTCACATAACAATAGTGCTAGTTGGTGAAAGTTACTTCGGGGTCAAGAAAGGTAAAGTCAAATTTATTTGGGTTATTCGCTCGATTCCAATCGAATGCAACTGAATGCAGTATAGTATGAATTGGCGATCAGAACATATATGGATAGAACTTATAACGGAATCTCGAAAAACGAGTAATTTTTGCTGGGCCTGTATCCTTTTTTTAGGTTCACTAGGATTCTTAGTGGTTGGAACTTCCAGTTATCTTGGTAGGAATTTGATCTCTGTATTTCCATCTCAGCAAATCCTTTTTTTTCCTCAAGGGGTTGTGATGTCTTTCTATGGGATCGCGGGTCTGTTCATTAGCTCCTATTTGTGGTGCACTATTTCGTGGAATGTAGGTAGCGGTTATGACCGATTTGATAGAAAAGAGGGAAGAGTGTGTATTTTTCGTTGGGGATTTCCTGGAATAAATCGTCGCATCTTCCTTCGGTTCCTTATGAGAGATATCCAATCAATCAGAATAGAGGTTAAAGAGGGTCTTTATACTCGTCGTGTCCTTTATATGGAAATAAGAGGCCAAGGAGCCATTCCCTTGACTCGTACTGATGAGAATTTGACTCCACGAGAAATTGAACAAAAAGCTGCTGAATTAGCCTATTTTTTGCGCATACCAATGGAAGTACTTTAAAACGAACTCGAACTGAAGTAAAGAATAAATATCCTCTCAAGGTGGGGAAAAGAACTTGCTAATTCCCCTTTTTAATAAAAGGCAAGTTTCCTGATTCTTTTATACTAGAAGTCTAATCTAACTAATTAATCTAATAATTAATTTATATCTATAAATTAATTTAATCAAACCTATCCGAACATGTATTTCGTAATACATAATTCATCTTTTTAGGCCCATGATTTTTAATCGATACCCTTTTTCTGATTATACAGTAAAAGATTTCGTTTCGAAAGAATTAATGTAAGTTTTTTGGTCTCGAAACTTAATTCGTTACTTAAAGCGGGTTTTGGAGTATTCATCGAAAGGAACAAATGAAAATGAAATTGGTTTGAATTTGCCCAATTGAGATATCTGAAATATATTACAAATAAAAAGGAAAGGGATAGATCCAGAGGTCACTACTTTGTTATACAACTCGTGCTTCAGAGAAATATCAGATAGAGTCGACGAATGAAGCAGGTTCATTCAAAATTCAATTCACAGATCAAAATGAAAAAAAAGAAAGCATTGGCCTCCCTTCCCTATCTTGCATCTATGGTATTTTTGCCCTGGTGGGTCTCTTTCTCTTTTAATAAATGTCTGGAACCTTGGGTTATTTATTGGTGGAATAGCAGACAATCCGAAACTTTTTTAAATCATATTCAAGAGAAAAACGTTCTAAAAAGATTCATAGAATTAGAAGAACTATTCCTATTGGATGAAATGATAAAGGAGTACCCGGAAACACATATACAAAAACTTCATATAGGAATACACAAGGAAACAATACAATTGGTCAAAGCATGCAATGAATATGATCTTCATATCATTTTACATTTCTCGACAAATATAATCTGTTTCACTATTCTAAGTGGTTATTTTATTCTGAGTAATGAAGAACTCGTTATTCTGAATTCTTGGGTTCAGGAATTCCTCTATAACTTAAGTGACACAATAAAAGCTTTTTCGATTCTTTTAGTTACTGATTTATGGGTCGGATTTCACTCGACCCGTGGTTGGGAACTAATGATAGGTTTGGTTTACAACGATTTTGGATTGGATCATAACAATCAGATTATATCTGGTCTTGTTTCCATTTTTCCAGTTATTCTAGATGCAATTGTTAAATATTGGATTTTTCATTATTTAAATCGTGTATCTCCCTCGCTTGTAGTAATTTTTCATTCAATGAATGAATAAAGAACTCATTTGATCTCATCATATTAATAAAATTAGAATCCTTCTTCCTTTATAAATAAATAGAAATTAAGCATTTAATTAAAAATTTTACTTAATTCCTTATACTTTCATCTGCTCAAGGTATTCATCGTATATTCCAGTACAATTATTCTAGTACAATGCCAGACTCGTGTATAGGTAACTATACTAGTTACCTATCTAATTTATTGTAGAAACTCCGAAATTAATGATTGGACATGCAAAATAAAAATGCTTTTTCTTGGGTAAAGGAAGGGATGACTCGATCCATTTCTGTATCGATCATGATATATGTAATAACTCGGTCATCCATTTCAAATGCATATCCCGTTTTTGCGCAGCAAGGTTATGAAAACCCGCGAGAAGCAACGGGACGAATTGTATGTGCTAATTGTCATTTAGCTAATAAACCCGTGGATATTGAAGTTCCGCAAGCTGTGCTCCCTGATACTGTATTTGAAGCAGTTGTCCGAATTCCTTATGATAAGCAACTGAAACAAGTTCTTGCTAATGGTAAAAAGGGGGGTTTGAATGTAGGGGCTGTTCTCATTTTACCCGACGGATTCGAATTAGCCCCCCCTGATCGTATTTCTCCCGAATTGAAAGAAAAGATTGGAAATTTGTCTTTTCAGAGTTATCGTCCTAATAAAAGAAATATTATTGTGATAGGTCCTGTTCCTGGTCAGAAATATAGTGAAATCATCTTTCCCATTCTTTCCCCCGACCCTGCTACGAAGAAAGATGTTCACTTCTTAAAATATCCCATATATGTAGGTGGGAACAGAGGAAGGGGTCAGATTTATCCTGATGGTAGCAAAAGTAACAATACAGTCTATAATGCTACATCAGCAGGTGTAGTAAGTAGAATAGTACGTAAAGAAAAGGGTGGATATGAAATAACCGTTGTTGATCCATCGGATGGACATCAAGTAATTGATATTGTACCTCCAGGACCAGAACTTCTTGTTTCAGAGGGTGAATCCATCAAGCTTGATCAACCATTAACAAGCAATCCCAATGTGGGAGGCTTTGGTCAGGGAGATGCAGAAGTAGTGCTTCAAGACCCATTACGGGTCCAAGGTCTTTTATTCTTCTTTGCATTTGTTATTTTGGCACAAGTTTTTTTGGTTCTTAAAAAGAAACAGTTTGAAAAGGTTCAATTATACGAAATGAATTTCTAGGTGCGGGGATTTCTTAACATCAAGTTGGTAAAAGGTGCCAAATTTTTGTCGATCCATATATGGATCGACAAAAAGGGTTTGGAGATTTGTTTATACTTTTTTTTTCGTTTTGCGGGATGCCTGGAATTCATTACTTGTATCCTATTCTTTGTACTTTGTAATAGATATACAAACGAAGAGAATACAAGGGAAGGATGGCAAACCAGAACTCTTTTGTTTAGATTGATAGGAAGTTGTGGACAAACAAAAAGAGAGAAAAGATTATAGGGGAATAATTGATTGAGCAAATAGAACTTCTTCTATTAACTTAAACTTATAACTTAGAGAAATTATTCAAACAAATTTAAATTTCAAATTATATTATATAGTAAGTTCCATTAGTAGTTTACTATAGATATAGAAGGAGAAAGAAAGAATTTGGAGGATATCTGATGCGTAGAAATCCATAGAATATTGTAGTATCCAGAGATTACTCTTTTCTTCTTGCTTCGTATCGTAAGAGTTAATTAGAGGAAGGACGGAGACTATGAATCAATCAACGGCTTCAATTCTTCAAAAACATTATTAAGAAACAAAAGAATTAGAGTAATGTTTAAAATATCAGAGTAAAAGATCCATTTTGTCATTTTTTTTTTCTACAAAACAAATATAATATTTTTATTATGTTGACTGTATAACTTTCCAATTTGAATTTGTATGTTATGGAATAGATCAAAGTCTTCTTATATTCTTATATCTTATTCTTATATTCTTATATCTTATAAGAGTTAAGAACTCAGCGGGACCTTACCCTCCTTTGTCTGTCTGATTAGAGTGGTAAGGTCCCGTTGAGTTCTTACTCTTTCATGTCTACAATCTGGTTCATCCGATTACTAGAGAGATGAACCCAACCCGGAATATGAACCGTAAAAGAAAACACCTATTAAACCGATCACAGGAATACCAGTTACAGTACCCACCAACCAAAGAGGAATCCTTCCAGTAGTATCGGCCATTTCCCCTACTTTACCTCCACATTTTTTCAAATGGTCATG